ATTTCCTATTTTTAAATTTAAATACAATATTAAATTAAATATAAATAATAGGAGACTGTAAATGAAAGTTTCTTTTACACATCCACTCTCCTCACATTGTCGGAACAAAATAAAAAGATCATATGCATCGATATGAAAGATATGAAACTATTTGATACATAAAGCCATGATCGGATTTCTATCTATATAAGATATATATTAGATAGAACTCAAAATGGATCTTCTTGTGTTCGGGAATCAAAGAAAAATAAAGATATTGGAACTATCTCTTGGGGTGTAACTTGGAATAAACCTTTCTCTGTAGAGGAGCGGAATATCAAGTTATTCCTATGGAACGTCTAGGAACAAAAAGATTTAATCGGAAATATCGACGGATTCTTTTGGAGTCCAAAGAAATATGAAATAAAAAAAGATTTACTGTTCCAATTTCATATCTATCGAATTTTTAATTTTAATATCAGAATAGTGGATAGAGTCGTGATTCAATGGCTTAGGTCCACTTACTTTTTTTTTGTTGCTTTCTAATCTTTAAAATAGATTTGATTGGAATAATGGAAAAGAAAAACATTTGGCGATTGAAGAGACGACTTATCATTTATCATTACTCATACTTATCATCACTCATCATAATAAACAAATGTTCAACTTTCTTTTCTAATTTCTAACTAGACTTACTATTCTAATTACTATATTAGAACTCATTCTAAAGATAACTTATTATCATTAAATTATACAGTTTACAATTCCATTATTATATGTAATATTATATGTATGGTTGGTTACTTTTTTTTTATTACAAAAAAATATCAACAATATCTTCATTCTTCGTTTAAATATGAATATTACCGCTTGAGTTTTTTTATGAAAAAGGCCAAAGCCCCTTATCGGATTTGAACCGATGACTTACGCCTTACCATGGCGTTACTCTACCACTGAGTTAAAGGGGCTATTTGATTCAATTACTGAATGAGTCAGTAAGGGGATAAGATAGATCTATCTATGCATATATATATATATTAATATATATATTATAAGGATATATGCAGTAGACTCATAGTGGTTAGTGGCCCAATCGGGAACGAGAATTTCGATTTACTTAAGGAGTATAAGGATAGGGTAAATTTGGTTTATTGATATTGGATTTGATAAATATCAACGAAATTTATTGTTTCAATACCAACCCTAATTGAATTGACTTTAATTGACCTGACTCCCATCAGAACGGAACAAAATTCATTTGATTGATACCCTACCAATTCGACATAGATCCAAGATAGTTCATTGAAGCATGTGTGATGAAGAGATTCGGTTTGTCGCCCGAACCAAATTTCAATTTTTAGAGAAAAAAAAAAGAATTTTCGATAACTTGTTGATCCCCGTTACCAGATTTTCAGATTTCTCATTTGGTAATTTCCTGGCTTAGTGTGATATAAAGATACGCCTATCTCATCTTAATAAGGAGTGAATCAATGAATGAAAGTGGAAGAAATGAAGTTTAACCTTCTTTTATGTCTGACCAATGACTTCCCAAAAAAGTCCTTTACTTCGTCCTATTTTTATTATTATTCTTTTTTGAATATCAATTTAGATAATAGATTGAATATTATAGAATAAAATGGCGGTTCAAATGAGTTATTCATAAGTTTAAATGACGAATAAAAAAATGCTATAGTTGGAATCAGAAAAGACGAAAAGATCTTTCAGATCTAGTCATACCATTCCATTATATTGACAATTTCAAAAAACTCTTCATACTATGAGCATAGTATGATGGCGGTCGGGCAAGTATGCCCCCATCGTCTAGTGGTTCAGGACATCTCTCTTTCAAGGAGGCAACGGGGATTCGACTTCCCCTGGGGGTAGGGTACTATGAAAGGAAGTTTATCGTGGATTATCAATAAGTCTAGAATTGATTCTTCCTGGGTCGATGCCCGAGCGGTTAATGGGGACGGACTGTAAATTCGTTGGCAATATGTCTACGCTGGTTCAAATCCAGCTCGGCCCAATAATTCGCTGATCCACCATGAAATGGTATAACCCCTTTTGTTTGCCAGAAATGCAAGATTCAAAAAAGTCCACTTTTTTGATATATCCCTACCTCTTTTTATTTTTTATTTGCTCTATTTATTTGTATTTGTTCCCATAAATTCTGATCTTGCTAACGAGGCGGATTCATATCAGGATCATTAAGTCTAAAGTCTAATGAAAAGACTAAAGTAAAGACAAAAAAAACACTTTTTTTGTCATTGAAAAGTGGATTATCAATCGATTTATTTGGCAATAGCGAAACGAAAGGATTACTAGTAATACGTGCTGCTCTCACTAAAGTGTATATCCTTGTGGATATTAATATATCACTCGCGGCTCTGTTAAAAAACGACGATTTTAATCTAAATAGAAATGGTTTGAATGAAATCATAAGAATATGTATGCTGTAAATTTTATTTCCCGGGGATTGTAGTTCAATTGGTCAGAGCACCGCCCTGTCAAGGCGGAAGCTGCGGGTTCGAGCCCCGTCAGTCCCGACGGATCCAAATCCAATAACCAATAAAAAAAATAGATCAATAGATCTCTCCATTTTCTGTTAAACTGGGTACAAATGGTATAATTTCATTCCCAACGGTATCCTTCTTTTTTTTTTCGTTTCGCATTTCTCATCAACCGGTACCGGTTAATGAGAAAGAGACATGTGTGAATTGGTACAATTATTGGTAGTGGTAGCATCATATTCAGGATTCCAAGAGATACCGTATTGGGTCTGGTTTTTTTTTTCCACTGCTCTCGATCCGTGTATGTAATAGAATCGAGTACACCATACCGTTATATCGTTCCCGGAAGCATATCCACAAATGGAATTCATTTCTTGTACGATACAAAATGAATTTAAGATAGTTACTTTGATGAAATACTTTTCAGAGTCAAAATATCTTCTTTTCTGGTTTCCATTTTGTGTAACTTAAATTACTAATTTGAATTTAAAACTATCTATCTCATTCAAATTTCACACCGAACTTTTGATATATGCGTTCGATTACTAATGCAAAGAAAGAGAGAGGATATTCTTAATAAAATCAAGATAAAGATAAACCAAGGATCTCGCCCCTCTAAGAGGGGGAATGAATAATCTTTATTTTTAATTGTTGAAGAAAGAAAAAAATCGAAAATAGTCAATTTCATGGAATATTCGGTTTTTTATTATACTGGGACTCGTCTTTATCACACTTCTTTTTTCTTTGTTTTTCAAGAAAATTAGATCATTAAAAAAAAAGTAGTTTCGAACTTAACTCTTTTCGATTTCCTTTCTATTCTTTGTTTGGGTTTTTTTGGAAACCATTTGTAAATATAAATAATGGACGTGGAAAGCGGTTAGATGGTTGTACAAGGAAGGCGGTAGATTATAGAACAGACAGAATGGCAAAGAATGATAAATAAAAATAAAGTAGTTAAAGTATAAACTAAAGGAATTCTTTTGATTGAATCCGGAATCAAAGTTTGTATTCGGTGTGTGGATAAAAGATCTACCTATGTTATACTATTCAATTCTCGACGCTGAATCGACTTGATAGCTCCGATATTGTTATTCATGATATTGATCCGATTCGATATCATCGAAATGGAATTCATCCCATTGAATTTACAAGCGAAAGGTTTATCATCTCTATGGGATTAAATCCCGAGTTATTGCGAAGTAAAAAAAAAAACGAAACGATGAGATTATGGAAGTAAATATTCTCGCATTTATTGCTACTGCACTGTTCATTCTAGTTCCTACTGCTTTTTTGCTTATAATATACGTAAAAACTATCAGTCAAGGTGATTAATTTGAATGAAACTTGACTTCTTAGTTCTTATCAATGATTTAAGAAAAAAGATTCCAATTTCACGTCTTAACTGAAATGAAATGAAGGGACTAGAATCAGCAGTAAGCTATGAGATTCGATAGTATGGTCGAAAGATTCATATATGAATCTTTCGACCATACTATCTATTTTGATTATTGTACTGTAGAAAGATACAAACTGAATAGAGATCAATCTACAATATGTATATGTATCTTCATACATCTTAATATCAATTAAATATATGGAATCTACATAGTATCTCAATTCTATTTTTTTGCTTTATCTATTTTCTTTTTGTTGATTCCAATCAATCTGAAATAATCAAAAGGGAACTCTTACAATTTTCTAATTTCTAGATTTCTTATTATTTTCAATAGGAATTCCGGTATCCATTAACCAAGAATCAAATCAATGAAGGAAAAACAATATTGGGCATATATTACTAAAAGAAAATCAAGTTAATAAAAGAAAATGAAAATAAAGTAATCTTTTTTTTTTAGCATTTCGAAGAAGTTACCATAGAACTCCTTGGATCATCTGTCAACCACTCAATCAATTACTTCTTCGGATTTCGAAATTGAATTAAATTAATGAATTCAATATTAAGATGTAGAACGATCTAGAAAAAATCTATAAAAAAAGTGATACAATTTTATTCCCCAACTCAATTAGTAGTATCTCTAGAGTCCACTTCTTCCCCATACTACGAGTGAAAGGGAAAATGTAAAAACTACCATTAAAGCAGCCCAAGCGAGACTTACTATATCCATGTGAATTATGTCCCCTAATCTCTATGAATATGAAGGAATTATTCCATTATTGTTTACTAATAATAGTGGAATCACTGGTGCAGAGTCAAAAAGGGATTCTGACCCAAGACCCTTGATGAAAGACTCCTATAAATCCACGTATAACAAGTTCTTATATGATTTCTAGTAGAATCGGGAAACATTAAACAAAATACGCAGTCACACTTTTCTTTGGAAGTATCAAAGGGAATGTTACTAATATGTAGTAATAAGAAGACCCATTCTCCTTTATGCATCCAATCTAATATTGATTGAATGCCCGTGCACTCAGACACTCTCATGAGTTTGTATACTCTGTATACAAAGTATTTTCTGCCCCTTCCATAACTATTAATTTGATTTTCCGTTTGACTATCCAATCTAATTCAAGACCTGGTAAGTAGACACTCCATTAGTAGTGGAAAGAAATCGGTAACTCTTGATTTGATATGATAGCCTTTCCACTACTAGAATCTTCCCTTGAATCCTAGATGCAAAGATTTATAGCACTTTAAAGAACGGAACCCGCAGTTATTTAGAACAATAAAGTATCAAGAGTCTTTTTCCTACGCCTAGTTTTGCTGTGCAAAATTCGGCGAGTTATACCAGCAAAGCAGAATAAGAGATTTCGAGTCTTGTCTTTTGTTGATCAGGCGACACCCAGATTTGAACTGGGGAAAAAGGATTTGCAGTCCCCCACCTTACCGCTCGGCCATACCGCCAAAACTATACAAAATAGATGCAAATATTCCCCGTTTGCTTGTTTTGTTTTTTGGGGGGTTACTAAATGTCTTTTTTTTTTGTACTTCTATCTGAAACCTTGTGTTCCTGAATTCCTTGCCTAAAAGAAATCCGTCCTCCTTTTTGAAGTGGAGCCATCCCTTCAATTGTTTTTATAGTATCTCAAAACACACAATATCGAAATTCCTCTCTTTTCTATTGATCTATTGACAAACCAAATATGGATTTTCAGTCACACAAGCCAAAATCCAGGACAAATTGGAACCATTAACTATTGACTGGAAAACTCTTGGATTTCAATATCAAATTGGGTTTCCCTAATGATAAATGATGTAAGAAAAACAAAATTGATACATAACTAATCAGTATTGATTTTTTTCAATAAAAAAAGACTTCTCAATTTCAATTATAACCGCAATTCTGAGTCTATGTAAACCCCAGAACCTAGGTTGTTACAGTTACACAACTATCTTATCGGGTATTTTATCTGTCTATGATGCCTGTCGATAGGGAATTAGCAGGAAATTGCTGTACTGTAATTTATGAAGAGAAAATCGAAATTTTGATAGAGCACGACATGTGCTGTCCCGAATAGAACTATGCAATAAGGTGCAATAAAGGGAAGCGATATATATATAGATAGCTAGATCCGCACGGGTTTAATAAATACAAGCCTTCTTACGTACTTCAATCGTATTCTCAAAATTCTACTAAAAAAAGAAAAAAGAGTTTTCTGCAAATCATTTTTTGAACAATGGAATCCACGACAAGGTTAAGTGCTAAAAAAACAAACTTTCTATTGTTATATTGTTTCTGATTATTATGTCTTTAGCTCAGCGAATAGATCAAATCCCGAATCCGTTTATTTTTCTGGTATCCAGTCGGATTGGAATATGGAATATCATAATAATGGTATAAATTGAATTACTTTTCTATACAAAACTCCGTAAGTCTAAGTGGAATTTCTCAATTATTTTCCATTTGTATTTCTCTCTTAGAAATTCCAATTTAATTAAGTCTAAAATTATCTTTTTTCCTCCGTTCATATGTATTTCATATTTCATACATTCCATATATATGGAGTTGGGTAAAATTTCATGTGATTCAGTAAACAGAATCGAAATTCTATCATTGCTAGATCGATTCATACAGAAATGGGATTTTTTGATAAATGGGAAATTCAAAATGCTCGGAGATGGAAATGCGGGAATGTCTACAATACCTGGGTTTAATCAGATACAATTTGAAGGATTTTGTAGGTTCATTGATCAGGGCTTAACAGAAGAACTTTCTAAGTTTCCAAAAATTGAAGATACAGATCAAGAAATTGAATTTCAATTATTTGTGGACACATATCAATTGGTAGAACCCTTGATAAAAGAAAGAGATGCTGTATATGAATCACTCACATATTCTTCTGAATTATATGTATCCGCAGGATTAATTTTGAAAAGCAGAGGGGATATGCAAGAACAAACAATTTTTATTGGAAACATTCCTCTAATGAATTCCTTGGGAACTTCTATAGTAAATGGACTATACAGAATTGTGATCAATCAAATATTGCAAAGTCCCGGTATCTATTACCGGTCCGAATTGGACCATAACGGACTTTCGGTCTATGCGGGTACCATAATATCAGATTGGGGAGGAAGATTAGAATTAGAGATTGATAGAAAAGCAAGGATATGGGCTCGTGTTAGTAGGAAACAGAAAATATCTATTCTAGTTCTATCATCAGCTATGGGTTCGAATCTAAGAGAAATTCTAGAAAATCTTTGCTACCCTGAAATTTTCTTGTCTTTCCTGACTGATAAGGAGAAAAAAAGAATTGGGTCAAAAGAAAATGCCATTTTGGAATTTTATCAACAATTTGCTTGTGTAGGTGGGGATCCGGTATTTTCTGAATCCTTATGTAAGGAATTACAAAAGAAATTTTTTCACCAAAGATGTGAATTAGGAAGGATTGGTCGACGAAATATGAACCGGAGGCTGAATCTTAATATACCTCAGAACAATACTTTTTTGTTACCGCGAGATGTATTAGCAGCTGCGGATCATTTGATTGGACTGAAATTTGGAATGGGTACACTTGATGATATGAATCATTTGAAAAATAAACGGATTCG